GTTCTTGTAGTTAAATTTTTTAACGATGGTTTTTCAGGCCATAGATCTCGGAGAGAGGCCGAGTAGGAACTTATGATAGAATTTGTTTTATTCTTAGGGGTGTGTTTTGCTTTAGGGGGTTTGGCAGTTGCGTCTAATCCGTCTCCTTATTATGGGGTTTTAGGGTTGGTAATTGCGGCTGTTGCAGGGTGTGGTTGATTGGTGAGTTTGGGGGTTTCTTTTGTGTCCTTGGTGCTGGTGATAGTTTATTTGGGAGGTATGTTGGTGGTGTTTGTTTATTCGGTTTCATTGGCGGCGGATCCGTATCCGGAGTCTTGGGTGAGTTGAGGGGTTGTTGGTTATGGGTTTGGAATAGGGTTTGTTGTGTTGGTGGGTCTTGCTGTGGGGGGTGCGTTGGGGCTGTTAGGGGGAGATAGTACGGTCAATAATGGGGGATTGTTGTCTGTTCGGTCAGATTTTAGTGGGGTGGCTGTTCTTTATTCGGAGGGGGTGGGGTTGCTTTTAATTGGGGGGTGAGGATTGTTGTTGACTTTGTTTGTGGTGTTAGAGCTTGTGCGGGGGTTGTCTCGGGGGGCAATTCGGGCTGTTTAGGGGTAGGGTCAGGGAGTAGTTTAGGTTAAAATGCCAGCTTTGGGAGTTGGTGATGAAGGTTTAAGTCCTTTCTTCCTGATAGTGTAATGGGATGCGGTGTAACTCTAAGAAGGGGTTTAGTCTTCAATCTTTGGTTTACAAGACCAATGTTTTTATAAACTATTAGAGTTAGTTAAAGTTTTAGTAGTTTATTTTCTAGCGCGGCCGCAATGGGGAATAGGACTAGAATGATGGTGAAGTAGGAGAATGAGGCTAGTTGGCCGATGATAATGAACGGGTGTTCTACTGGTTGGCTTCCCACTCATGTTAGAATGAGGACGTTTGCAACTAGGGCTCAGAATAGGATTTGTGAGATAGGGCGGAAGGTTATTGATCGTAGTTTTGATGTGTGGAGTAGAGGTATTAGGAATAGTACGAGGATTGAGGCGGCTAGGGCTAGGACGCCTCCGAGTTTGTTAGGGATAGATCGTAGGATGGCGTAGGCGAATAGGAAGTATCATTCGGGTTTGATGTGAGGGGGTGTTACTAGGGGGTTGGCTGGTGTGAAGTTTTCTGGGTCTCCTAGCAGGTTGGGGGAGAATAGGGCTAGGGAGGCGAGTAGGGAGATTATTAATGCAAAGCCTAGGATGTCTTTTACGGTATAGTATGGGTGGAATGGGATTTTGTCACAGTCTGAGGGTACTCCTGTTGGGTTATTGGATCCTGTTTCGTGAAGGAAGGTGAGGTGGACTAGTGTGAGGCCTACGATTACAAAGGGAAGGAGGAAGTGGAGGGCGAAGAATCGGGTGAGTGTTGGGTTGTCGACAGAGAATCCTCCTCAGGCTCATTCTACTAGTGTCTGTCCAATGTAGGGGATTGCTGAGAATAGGTTTGTAATTACTGTAGCTCCTCAGAATGATATTTGTCCTCATGGCAGTACGTAGCCTACGAAGGCAGTTGCTATGAGGGTTAGGAGGAGAATTACTCCGATGTTTCAGGTTTCTTTGTTTAGGTATGAGCCGTAGTAGATTCCTCGGCCAATATGTAGGTAGATGCAGATGAAGAAGAAGGAGGCTCCGTTTGCATGGAGGTTGCGAATTAGTCAGCCGAATTGTACGTCACGGCATATGTGGGCTACAGAGGAGAAAGCTAGGTTGGTGTCTGCTGTGTAGTGTGTGGCTAGCAGAAGACCGGTAACAATTTGAGTAATTAAGCAGATGCCTAGGAGAGACCCAAAGTTTCATCATGTTGAAATGTTTGGTGGTGTGGGTAGGTCAATCAGGGCGTTGTTGATGATTTTTAGGATTTGGTGGTTTTTACGAAGATTGAGGGCCATTGGGTTTCTGTATGAGGATATGAGGATGATGATGATGGAGAGGGCGAATGTTCCTAGGTAGGCTTTGATTAGGCCTGAGTGGAGGGAGGTGGCGGTTTTGGTTGCTGCTAGTTGTAGGTTGGCTAGTCCTTCTGGTCCTAGTATTTTGTATCAGGATAGGTCAATTAGGTGAGAGGCGATGTTTTGTCCTCCATTGAGGAGGTTAGACATGCTTAGGCGGTGGACTAGGGGATTGAAGTATCCCAGGGAGGTAGAGAAGTTTGAGAAAGTGGTTTGTTTTGTGGGGAGGAGGGTTTGGGTTATTTTTGAGATTTCTAGGGCTAGGGCAATTCCTAGGGCGGTTACTGTTAAGGCAGTTATTTTAATGGAGAGGGGCATGGTTATTGTAGGTGTTTTTGTTGGGATGATGAATGAAGTAATGAGGAAGCCTGTTATGATGCTTCCTAGTGCAAGTCGGGTGATTGGTGAGGTTACTGCGGGGTTGTTTTCGTTTATTGGGGTTAAGGGGGAAATTCGGACGAAGCCGGTCTGTACGAGTACGGTTATGCGGGTTGTGTATACTGCGGTGAAGGATGTGGCTAGTAGGGTTAGTAGTAGGGCTCAGGTATTTAGGTAGGAGGTGTTTAGGCTTTCGATGATTTGGTCTTTTGAGTAGAATCCTGCCAGGAAGGGTGTTCCTATTAGGGCTAGGTTTCCGATGGTTAGACATGAGGTGGTAGTGGGTATTATTTTTTGGAGTCCTCCTATTTTTCGAATGTCTTGTTCGCCGTTTAGGTTGTGGATGATGGACCCTGAGCATAGGAAGAGTATGGCTTTGAAGAATGCGTGGGTTGAGATATGTAGGAAGGCAAGTTCAGGGAGGTTTAATCCAATTGTAACTATTATTAGGCCTAGTTGGCTTGAGGTGGAGAAGGCAATGATTTTTTTGATGTCGTTTTGGGTGAGGGCGCATGTGGCTGCAAATAGGGTGGATAGGGCTCCTAGGCAGAGGCATAGGGTTAGGGCGGTTTGGTTGTTGTTAAATAGGGGGTGAGTTCGGATTAGTAGGAAGATTCCGGCTACTACCATTGTGCTGGAGTGGAGCAGGGCGGATACGGGGGTAGGTCCTTCTATGGCGGCTGGGAGTCAAGGGTGTAGGCCAAATTGGGCGGATTTCCCGGTTGCGGCTAGAATTAGACCTAGGAGGGGGAGTGTTGGGGTTTGAGAAGGGGATGGTAGTTGTTGGATTTCTCAGGTGTTTGTGGCAGATGCTAGTCATGCTATGCAGAGGATTAGGCCAATATCACCGACTCGGTTGTATAGTACGGCTTGTAGGGCGGCGGTGTTAGCTTCTGCTCGTCCGTGTCATCAGCTGATTAGTAGGAAGGATATGATTCCGACTCCTTCTCAGCCAATGAATAGGACGAACAGGTTGTTGGCGATGATTAAGATGAGTATTGCTATTAGGAAGAATAGTAGGTAGGTGAAGAATTTTGTGATGTAGGGGTCTGAGGCTATGTATCATGTTGCGAATTGTAGGATTGATCATGAGACGAACAGTGCGATTGGGAAGAAAGTGAGGGAGTAGAAGTCTATTTTGAGGCTAATGGGGATTTTGAAGTTTATAATAAATTTTCATTCTCATAGAGAGGTTAGGCTTTCTGTTCCTGAGTAAATGTGGATTGTTATAGGGATTAGGCTGATTAGGAATGAGGTTTTAACTGTGTTTGTGATGGAGTTGGGGGTGTTCTTGAATTTAGGGGAAAGTAGTGGGAGTAGAATGGGAGTGGAGAGGGTTACTAGGGTTAGGATTATGAATGTGTTTAGGGTCAGGGATAGGTCCATTACTTTCACTTGGATTTGCACCAAGATGAGTGGCTCCTAAGACCATTGGATTACTGTTATCCTTTGAAAGTAAGGGGACTGAGGTTTTATGCTCAGATTCAAGAGTTAGCAGTTCTCGTTGGTTTAACCTCCCCTCGGCAGGTAAGAAGGGTTTAACTTCTATCTTTAGGGTCACGGTCTAATGTTTTGCTTGAAACTATACTTGCATATAGGAGTACCGGAGATTAGTTCGGGTTTGAGAATTAAGAGTAGTATTGGGATCATGTGGAGAGCCATGAGAAGGTGTTCTCGGGTAGAGGAGTTTTGGATGAAGGTGATGTGGGATGGGAGTGTGCCTCGTTGTGTTATTGCTAGTATGTATAGGGTGTATGAGGCAGTGAGGAGGATTGCTGCTCCTGTTAGAAGGATTGTGAAGGCGGATCAGTTGAATAGTGCGATGACGATGGTTAGTTCTGCTATGAGGTTGGTTGTTGGGGGGAGGGCTATGTTTGTTAGGTTTGCTAGAAGTCATCAGGTTGCTATAAGGGGTAGTAGGGGTTGGAGTCCTCGTGTGAGTAAGAGAATTCGGCTGTGGGTTCGTTCGTAGTTGGTGTTGGCTAGGCAGAATAGTATTGAGGAGGTTAGGCCGTGTGAGATTATTAGGATTATTGCTCCTGAAAATGCTCATTGGGTTTGGATTATGGTTGCAGCTACGACCAGTCCTATGTGGCTGACAGAAGAGTAGGCAATTAGTGATTTTAGGTCGATCTGTCGTAGGCAGATTGCGCTGGTTATTAGTGCCCCTCATAGGGCTAGGGTGATGAATGGGTAGTGTAGGTTGTTTGATGTTGGGTTTACCAGGATTGTGATTCGTATAATGCCGTAGCCTCCTAGTTTTAATAGCAGAGCGGCTAGTAGTATGGAGCCGGCAATGGGGGCTTCTACGTGAGCTTTGGGGAGTCATAGGTGTAGGCCGTATAGGGGGGCTTTGACCATGAAAGCTAGGAGGAGTGCGAGGCTTGCGATTAGTCCGGATCAGGAGGAGTTTAATGTTGGGTGTGATAGTTTTAGTATAGGAAGGTAGAGTGTGCCGATTTGATTTTGTAGGTGTAGGATGGCGATTAGTAGGGGGAGTGAGCTGGCTAGTGTGTAGAATAGGAGGTAAATGCCAGCGTTCAGTCGCTCTGGTTGATTTCCTCATCGTGTGATGAGGATAAGGGTAGGGATGAGGGTTGCTTCGAATGCAATGTAGAAGAGTATTAGCTCTGAGGCTGAGAAGGCCAGGAGGATGAACAGTTGGGCTAAGATTACTGTTGTAGTGAAGATTCGTTTACGGATGGCGGGTTCTTGTTCTAGGTGGTTTTGGCTTGCTATAATCATGAGGGGTAGGAGTCAGCATGAGAGGACTAATAGGGGGGAGGAGATTTGGTCGATAGAGGTTCAGGGGGTTAAGCCTTTGTTAGGGTAGTATGTAGGTGTTAGTCATTGTAGGCTGACAGTGGCAATGAGTAAGCCGTATAGTGTGATATTAGTTCATAGGTGTTTAAGTGGGGATATGAAGGCTAGGGGTAGAAGTGTTGCGGTTGGGATGATGATTTTTAGCATTGTAGGAGGTTGAAGTTGTGTAGGTGGTCTGAGCCGTGGGTTCGGGTAGAGGCTACTAGTAGGGCTAGGCCTGTACCGGCTTCGCAGGCGGAAAAGGTTAGTATGATAATTGGTAGAATGGTAGAGGATGGTGATTGTATTTGGATGGGTCATATGGCGAGTGCCACATATATAGATAGCATCATGCTTTCTAGACATAGTAGGGCTGAAATTAAGTGGGTACGATGGAAAGCTAGGCCTAGGCTGCTTATAGTGAAGGCTGAGTAGAAACTAAGGTGGAGGTAGGACATAAAGAAAGTTATAGGGTGGGAGCTATAATTTGTTGAGTCGAAATCAACCGTCTTGGTTAGACTAACTTTCTGCTATTCTGCCCATTCTAGTCCTCCTTGGATTCATTCGTAGATTAGTCCTAGTGTTAGTAGAAGGAGGAGGAAGGAGGTTCAGATTAGAGTGGTGGTGGGGGATTCCAGTTGGATGGCTCATGGGAGTGGGAGGAGTAAAGCAATTTCTAGGTCGAATAGGAGGAATAGAATGGCCACCAGGAAGAATCGGATTGAAAATGGAAGTCGAGCAGATCCTAGGGGGTCGAATCCACATTCATAGGGGGATAGTTTTTCTGAGTCTGGGTTTATTTGTGCTAGTCAAAAGTTTAGTGCGGTTAGTAAGATGCTTAAGGTGAGTGATAGGGTTAGTATAAATAGGATTATGTTCATTACTCTTCTCTGGGTTTAAACCAGATTTTAAGGATTGGAAGTCGATTGTAATGAATATACTAGAAGAGTAAGATCCTCATCAGTAGATAGAGATGTAGAGGAATAGCCATACTACGTCTACGAAATGTCAGTATCAGGCGGCTGCTTCGAATCCAAAGTGGTGTCCTGACGTGAAGTGGTATTTGATTAAGCGTAGTAGGCATACTAGCAGGAATGTGGAACCGATGATTACATGTAGGCCATGGAATCCGGTAGCAACGAAGAATGTAGAGCCGTAGACTCCGTCTGCAATGGAGAATGGTGCTTCGTAGTATTCTATGGCTTGTAGTGCAGTGAAGTAGAAGCCTAGGAGAACGGTTAGAGTAAGTGCTTGGATTGCTTGTTTTCGGTTGGCTTCTGTGATGCTATGGTGGGCTCATGTTACGGTGACTCCGGAAGCTAGGAGAATGGCAGTGTTTAGTAGAGGTACGTCTATGGGGTTTAGGGGTTTGATTCCGACGGGCGGTCATTGTCCTCCTAGTTCTGGGGTAGGGGCTAAGCTTGAGTGGAAAAATGCCCAGAAAAAGCCAAGAAAGAAGAATGCTTCAGATGTGATGAATAGGACTATGCCGTATCGTAGGCCTTTTTGTACGGTGGGAGTGTGGTGTCCTTGGAATGTGCTTTCTCGGACAATGTCACGTCATCATTGGAATATGACTAGGGAAGTGGAGAGTAAGCCTAGGATAAGGAGTTGGGGTGAGTTTCAGTGGAATCACATTGTGAGTCCTGAGGTGGTCAGGAGGGCGGCGGCGGCTCCTAGAATAGGTCATGGGCTGGGGTCTACTATGTGATAAGAATGTGCTTGGTGTGCCATTGTGGGTGTTAGATGTTTTCTTGTAGGTAAAGGCTTAGTAGGAGTACGAAGACGTAGGCTTGAATTATTGCTACTGCTACTTCTAGGATAGTTAGTAAGAAAAGGACTAACAGGGTTAGAAGTGATACTGCTGGTATTGTAGGGAATAAGGCTGTTGTGGCTGTGGAGATGAGTTGGATGAGTAGGTGTCCTGCTGTGAGGTTGGCTGTTAGGCGTACACCTAGAGCTAGGGGCCGGATAAGTAGGCTTGTTGTTTCGATTAGGATTAAGGCAGGGATTAGTGGGGTTGGGGTTCCTTCTGGGAGAAGATGCCCTAGTGAGATAGAAGGTTGGTTTCGCAGGCCTGTTAGTAGGGTAGCAAGTCATAGGGGGAAAGCTAGGGCTAAGTTTATAGATAGCTGGGTAGTTGGGGTGAATGTGTATGGCAGTAAGCCTAGGAGGTTGATTAGTAGTAGGAAGATTATTAAGGATGTTAGGATTAGGGCTCATTTATGTCCTTTNTTATCTAAGGGTATTATTAGTTGCTTTGTAACTAGGTTGACGAATCATAGTTGAAGGGTTGAGAGTCGGTTAGTGATTCATCGGTTGTCTAGTGAGGGGATTAAAAGGGCTGGAAATGTTATTGAGATGAGGATGAGTGGGATTCCTAGGAAAGATGGGCTCGAGAACTGGTCGAAGAAGCTTAGGTTCATGGTCAGGTTCAAGGGGTGGTGCTTGGGGCAATGGGTGGTTTGTTGGATGGGGGGTTCGTTGATACGAATGAGAGGAGTTTGGGTTGAATGATGAGGGAGAAGGTCAGTCATGAAATGATCATGATAAAAAATCAAGGTGCAGGGTTTAGTTGAGGCATATCATTAAGGAGGAGAGTAGTCCTCTTTCTTTAGCTTAAAAGGCTAATGCTGGTTCATAGCTTCTTAATGATKAGGAGGCTGCTAGGGAAGATCAGCTTTCGAAGTTGGCGAGGGGAGTTGATTCTACCACGATTGGTATGAAGCTGTGATTAGCTCCGCAGATTTCTGAGCATTGTCCGTAGAAAACTCCGGGTCGGGAAGCAAGGAAGGAAGTTTGGTTTAAGCGTCCTGGGATTGCATCGGTTTTTACCCCTAGGCTTGGGACTGCTCATGAGTGAAGTACATCATCGGCGGTGACGATTACTCGGATTGTAGAGCTTATTGGAACTACAACACGGTGGTCGACTTCTAGTAGCCGGAAGTGTCCTAAGGGCAGGTCCGATGTTGGGATTATGTAAGAGTCAAATGTAAGGTCTTTAAGGTCAGTATATTCGTAAGTTCAGTATCATTGATGGCCGATGGCTTTTAGGGTTAAATCAGGTTCGTTGATTTCGTCTATCATGTATAGAATTCGTAGGGATGGTAAGGCGAGTGTGATTAGAACTATGGCTGGCAGAATTGTTCAGACAAGTTCAATTTCTTGTGCGTCTACTGTGCTGGATGAGAGTTTTCCTGTTATTATGTGAGTTAGAAGGTAGAGTACTAGGCTGCAGATTGCTAATGCGATTATTATAGCGTGGTCGTGGAATCCTATTAGTTCTTCTATGATGGGAGAGGAAGCGTCTTGAAAGTTGAGTTGTGAGTGGTTAGCCATGTTTGGGTGAAGAGATGTGCAGGGGTTTCACCTGCAATTTAGTCTTGACAAGGCTATGTAATTATTTTACTAACGTCTCTATGAGAAAGAAGCATAAGTGGTTCATGCGGTTGGCTTGAAACCAACATATGGGGGTTCGACTCCTTCCTTTCTTGGACTTGGACGAAGGCGGGTTCTTCGAAGGTGTGGAATGGGGGTGGGCAGCCGTGGATTCATTCGACGTTGGTGCTTGTTAGTTCTGGTTGTAGGACTTTACGTTTTGATGCGAAGGCTTCTCAGATGATGAAGACTAGTATGATTACGGCTGTTAGGGAGATGAGTGATCCTACTGAGGAGATGGTGTTTCATAGGGTGTAGGCGTCGGGGTAGTCTGAGTATCGACGTGGTATACCGGCTAAGCCTAGGAAATGTTGAGGGAAGAAGGTTAAGTTGACTCCTACGAATATTACACCGAAGTGAGTTTTGGCTCATGTTTGGTGAAGAGTATATCCGGTGAATAGGGGGAATCAGTGTGTGAATCCAGCTAGGATTGCGAACACTGCTCCTATTGATAGGACGTAGTGGAAGTGGGCTACTACGTAGTAGGTGTCATGTAATGCGATGTCTAGTGAGGAGTTTGCTAGGACAATCCCGGTTAGTCCTCCGATGGTGAATAGGAAGATAAATCCTAGAGCTCATAGTATTGGTGGATCTCATTTGATTACACCTCCGTGGAGTGTGGCTAGTCAGCTGAATACTTTAATGCCGGTTGGGATGGCAATGATTATAGTGGCGGATGTGAAGTATGCTCGAGTGTCAACGTCTATTCCGACTGTAAATATGTGGTGGGCTCAGACGATGAATCCTAGGAATCCGATGGATAGTATGGCTCATACTATTCCTATGTAGCCGAATGGTTCTTTTTTTCCTGAGTAGTAGGTTACGACATGAGAGATAATTCCGAATCCTGGTAGAATTAGGATGTAGACTTCTGGGTGACCAAAGAATCAGAAGAGATGTTGGTATAGGACTGGGTCGCCTCCTCCTGCTGGGTCGAAGAATGTAGTATTGAGGTTGCGGTCTGTTAGAAGCATTGTGATTCCTGCGGCGAGTACAGGAAGGGATAGAAGTAGAAGTACTGCAGTGATTAATACGGATCATACGAATAGGGGGGTTTGGTATTGTGATAGGGCTGGAGGTTTTATGTTGAGAGCTGTTGTGATGAAGTTGATTGCCCCTAGGATTGAGGAGATACCGGCTAGGTGTAGGGAGAAGATTGCGAGGTCAACTGAGGCTCCGGCGTGGGCAAGGTTGCCAGCCAGTGGGGGGTATACTGTTCAGCCTGTACCAACTCCTGCTTCGACAGTGGAAGAGGCTAGCAGGAGAAGGAATGATGGGGGAAGTAGTCAGAAGCTTATGTTGTTTATTCGTGGGAATGCTATGTCTGGGGCTCCGATTATTAGGGGAACTAGTCAGTTTCCGAATCCTCCGATTATAATAGGCATGACTATGAAGAAGATTATTACAAAGGCATGGGCTGTGACGACTACGTTGTATACTTGGTCGTCTCCTAGGAGAGCTCCGGGTTGACCTAGTTCTGCTCGGATGAGGAGGCTTAGGGCGGTACCCACTATTCCGGCTCATGCACCGAAAATTAGGTATAGGGTCCCGATATCTTTGTGGTTGGTTGAGAATAATCATCGGTTAATGAATGTCATAGGTAAGATGGCTGAGTGTGTAAGCGTTAGGCTGTAGTCCTTTTTACAGAGGTTCAATTCCTCTTCTTATCGGCTCTGTAGTGAAGTTCATGGTGAGTTGCAAGCTCATTGATGTACATTGATCGTGTACCGGAGTCTTAGGCAGAGGCCTGTTGGTTAGGGCATGTAGCTGTTAACTATAGAGTCATGGGATCGAAGCCCATCTGCCTAGTGTATCGTAAGGTCCTAGCTTAATTAAAGTACCTGGGTTGCATTCAGGGGATGCAGGGTAATAACCTGCGGACTTTAGCAGAAACTAAGAGGGTCTAACTCTTGTTTAAGGCTTTGAAGGCCTTCGGTTTAAATTAATCCTAAGTTCCTTAAATGATGGAGAGGATTATGGGAGAGATAGGGAGAAGAATGAGGGATATTGTGGTTAGGACAGCAATCGTAATGTTGGTTGATTTGCTGGTGCGTCATTGTTTTATGTGGTTCGTGGTGTGTGGTGGGAGTGTAATTGTTGTGCAGTATGCAAGGCGGAGGTAGAAGAATAGGCTTAGTAGTGAGAGAAGGGATATAAGTGTGGCTGCGGGGATTATTTCTTGTTTAGTTAGTTCTTGGATGATGAGTCATTTAGGCAGGAACCCTGTTAAGGGGGGAAGTCCTGCGAGGGAAAGTAAGGTTAAGAGTAGTATTGAATTTAGTGATGGGGCTTTAGTTCATATGGTTATTAGGGTGGATAGTTTCATTACTTTAATTGAGTTTAAGGTGAGAAATACAGTTGCAGTCATCATAGTGTACAGGTAGAAGTTGAGGAGGGTAAGCTTAGGGTTATAAATGATGATGATTGCTATTCAGCCGAGATGTGAGATGGAGGAGAAAGCTAGGATTTTTCGAATTTGTGTTTGGTTGAGGCCTATTCATCCTCCGATGGCTGCTGAGAGGACAGCCAGGGTAGTCAGAAGTGTGGGGTTTAGTGATGGAGAAGTTATGTATAAAAGGGTAATTGGGGGTAGTTTTATAATAGTGGATAGCAGGAGCCCAGTGGAGAGAGGTGAACCTTGTAGTACTTCTGGGAATCAGAAGTGGAATGGGACTAGGCCTAATTTTATTGCAATTGCTGAAGTTAAGATTAGGCTGGATGTGGGGTGAGTTAGCTGGGTAATGTCTCATTGTCCGGTGTGTCATGCATTGGTTATGCTGGAGAATAAGACTAGGGCAGAGGCAGCTGCTTGGGTTAGGAAGTACTTAGTGGCTGCTTCGATGGATCGTGGGTGGTGAGATTTTGAGATTAGTGGTAGGACGGCAAGTGTGTTGATCTCGAGGCCGGCTCAAGCTATGATCCAGTGGTTGCTCGAGATTGTGATGGCAGTCCCCAGGAGGAGGCTAACTATGAAAATTAGTTTTGCTTGGGGGTTCATTAGCAGGGGAAGGGGTTGAACCATCATTTTCGGGGTATGGGCCCGATAGCTTGTTTAGCTGACCCTACTAGAAAGTAATATAAGGGAAGTATGGAGGATTTTGATTCCTCTAGTGTAGGTTCGATTCCTGCTTTTCTAAGCTATAGGAAATGAGAGGGCTGGTATACCTCCATGTTCACTTTATCATAGTGACCCTTAGTGTTCAGGCACATTTCCGGTGGTCTTAGATAAGGGGGTAACCCCGCATAGCAAATTGGCATGCTGGTGTGCCAGAGACATAGAGCAAGTGTAAGTGGTAGGAAATTTTTTCATAGTAAGTGTATTAGTTGGTCATATCGGAATCGTGGGTAGGAGGCACGAATTCATAGAAATCCTGCTGATAGTAGTAGGACTTTTGTGGCTAGTACTACGGGGAATAGCTCTTGGGGGAGGTTAAGCAGGCTTGGGTTGAAGAAGAGGATTGCGGTGATAGTGTTTATAAGTATGATATTGGCGTATTCAGCTAAGAAGAAGAGTGCGAAAGGGCCAGCTGCATATTCTACGTTAAATCCAGAGACCAGTTCAGATTCTCCTTCTGTTAGGTCAAAGGGAGCACGATTAGTCTCAGCAAGTGTGGAGACGTATCACATCATAGCGAGAGGTCAGCATGAAAAAATGAGGTATAGAGGTTCCTGAGTGACTGCAAGGGTACTTAGAGTGTAGTTGCCGCTAAGGAGTACAACAGATAGGAGGATAATGGCTAAGGTTACTTCGTATGAGATTGTTTGGGCTACCGCCCGCAGTGCACCAATTAGAGCGTATTTTGAGTTGGAGGCTCAGCCAGATCAGAGGATAGAGTACACTGCTAGGCTTGATATGGCTAGCAGGAATAATAGGCCTAGATTGAGGTCTGCTAATGAAAAAGGTAGAGGCAGGGGGGCTCAGATTGAAATTGCTAGGAGAAGAGCTAATATTGGAGTTGCAAGGAATAGGATTGGGGAGGATGTTGAAGGTCGGATGGGCTCTTTGATGAATAATTTCACTCCGTCTGCTAAGGGCTGTAGGAGACCGTATGGTCCTACAATGTTAGGGCCTTTTCGATTTTGTATGTAACTTAGGATTTTGCGCTCTACTAGTGTTAGGAAGGCTACTGCAATTAAGATTGGGAGGGCGTAGGAAAGGGATATGATTAGGTTAATTAGTAGGGGGTAGTTAGTCATGAGTTGTTGGGTTAAGCTAGGGAGAGGATTTGAACCTCTGAGTTAAAGGACTTAAGCCTTTTGCATTTTCCGAGCTCTGCCACGCTAGCTAGTCCTTTTCTTGGACGTGGTGTGGAGTGATAGCCTTTTGTAATTTAGTTGTTTTCATTACTTAAGGCGGGGGCTTGCTTGTGGTATTGGCCTCACTTTTCCTATCCTTTCGTACTGGGAAGAGTTCATCATAGATAGAAACCGACCTGGATTACTCCGGTCTGAACTCAGATCACGTAGGACTGTTAATCGTTGAACAAACGAACCCTTAGTAGCGGCTGCACCACTAGGATGTCCTGATCCAACATCGAGGTCGTAAACCTCCCCGTCGATACGGACTCTCGGAGGAGATTGCGCTGTTATCCCTGGGGTAGCTTGGTCCATTGATCAATTATATTGGGTCTGGGTGCTATTAGCACGTTGAGGGGTTGCTCTCAGTCTAGAGGTGTGGTCTAATTTTTGGAGGTTCTGTTTTGCTCCAAGGTCGCCCCAACCGAAAAACGCAGACCAGTGTCTTATGTAACAGTGAGCCCGGTGGGTGAGTAAGTGATCTAAGGTGGTTGCTGGTTTTAAAGTTCCACAGGGTCTTCTCGTCTTATGTGTTTATCCCTGCTTTTGAACAGGGAGATCAATTTCACCGATTGCCTGTAAGAGACAGTTAAGACCTCGTTTAGCCATTCATACTAGTCTCGATTTATGGGACAATTGATTGCGCTACCTTTGCACGGTTAGGATACCGCGGCCGTTGAACGTGAGTCACCGGGCAGGCATCACCTTCAATACTTGTCTGTGGTTTGCTGAAGGCTATGTTTTTGGTAAACAGTCGGGCCTTGACGGGTTTGCCGAGTTCCTTTTACAGGTTTTAATCTTTCTTAATGGACGCTCCTTTGTCGGGTTAACAATGTGCTTAATACTCTGCTTGTTTGATTAGTCGTATATTGGTGATTTGTTAATAATGTGCCGATGTAAGCTTGCGTCGTAGAGGGAGGACCCAGGTTACTCATTCTAGCATTAATTCTCCTATTTGGGTATAGGTTAGCCTGTTAATGGGGAGGGAGTCATATTGTTTTTGTATTTTTGTAGGGTAGAGCTTTAACGCACTCTTTGTTGATGGCTGCTTGAGGGCCCACAGTACGGTTAGTAAGTCCTTATTTATCCGCTCGTAGAGATTGTATTCTTTTTTAAAGGAGCTGTACCTCCTTTAAATTGCCCTTAATTCGCTTCATTAGGGTTTGTGTGTTTCCTTGGAGAAGAATTAAGAGTGAACTAAGATTCGTTTCACAGGCAACCAGCTATCACCCAGCTCGATTGGCTTTTCACCTCTACTAACAAGTCATCCCACTCTTTTGCCACAGAGACGGGTTCGCTCAAAATAGCTGCTCGTAAGTAGCTCGCTTGGGTTTCGGGATGGCAAACTTAAATTCATTTTGCTTGGTTTTCTTGCTAGACCATGATGCAAAAGGTACAAGGGTTGATCTTTGCTGTTTTTAGCTTAGTTTGTTTCACTAATATTTCATCTTTCCCTTACGGTACGTGATCTCTATCGCTCCAATGGTGTCTTTTCTATCGCCTATACTGGGACTAGTAAATGCTTTAGTTAAGTGTATGAAGTGGCTTTGTTATTCCAGGTCATGTCGATTGGGCTAGAGGTTGGCATCAAGACGATCTGGTGTTAGCAGACATTTTTCAGGTGTAAGCTGAATGCTTTTGATTAAGCTACGTCTTGGTATCCTAAGTGCACCTTCCGGTACACTTACCTTGTTACGACTTACCTCATCTTTGGCTGGGTAGCTTATTAATTTATGGGGGGGGGGGGGGCGCCTATGAGGAGGGTGACGGGCGGTATGTACGTGCCCCAGAGCCGGCTTAAAGAGGGCTCGATTGTCCCACTTTACTGCTAAATCCGCCTTCCAGGGGTTATTTCATACCCCTATGCCGTTATGTTCTAACTTAGAAAATGTAGCCCATTGCTTCCATTCCATAGGCTATACCTTGACCTGTCGTATTAGCGTGGTGGGGCTGTTGCGCTCACTGTTTGGCTTTCAGGGTAGGTGAGCTGGAGACGGCGGTATGTAGGCTGTTTTGGCAAGGAATGGTCAGGTATATCGTGGATCATCGATTACAGAACAGGCTCCTCTAGGTGGGTTTGGGACACCGCCAAGTCCTTAGAGTTTTAAGCGTTGGTGCTCGTAGTTCTCGGGCGGATGCTTTAGTAGGTGTAAGCATCAAGATTTAGGGCCAGGCATAGTGGGGTATCTAATCCCAGTTTGGGCCCTGGCTTTCGTGGAGTTCAATTCATCGTTGTTCTAAGATCTTCTTTGATAAGGAGGCCTTATTGGCATCTTGGGCTTGTGACAGCTCAGTTGCTTTTTAATCTTAGTTACTTGGATAGCATGTGACCACTCTTTACGCCGTTATAATGTTAATTTGGGTCTCCTGTATGACCGCGGTGGCTGGCACAGGATTTACCAACCCTAATTTGCTATGGCTAAGTCAAGTTTACACTCATTGCTTAATATTAACTACTGCTGAATACCCGTGGGGGCGTGGCAAGTGCGAGGCGTCTTGGGCTACGGTTATGGTGAGCCTGATACCCGCTCCTATCTACCTGGTTAAGGTGTCCAGGGCATCTACACTGGCGCGCGGATACTTGCATGTATATACCTAGCAAAAACTAACAGTAAGGTTAGGACTAAGTCTTTTGTTCTTGGGTGTGTGTGGCAGCCATCTTGACATCTTCAGTGTCATGCTTTTTATAAGCTACAAGAACGTGGGGATTTAGACTCGTGGTTAGTTCATAGTTTGTGATCATGATTTCTATTTTTGTTTGCTTTTTTTGATGGCGTAAAAAGGTAGATTCTAGGGAAGGATCGGTTATATGTGGTTTGTTTTTGGGTGGGATGTGATGTGATGATGATGATGGTTGGTTGTCGTTTTATAATAGTAGGAAACTTAGAGGAAAGTTAATTTAAAATAAATTGATGATGAATAGTTTGTAAAATGTAGGGATAAATGGTTTAATTTTTTAACAAAAAAAACAAAAAATGTCAAGATAAAAAAAAAAGATGCGTAAAGCTAGGTTTAAATGACAATTCCTAGTAAACGAAATAATAATTTCTATGTCCGGCAACCATTACACTATTTGTTGTCTAGAGGTGATTAGCGCGCACTCCATGAATGGGGTCAAAGTGCATCAGTGCCAAGTTTGAGACGACCTTATCCGCAAACCATGACACTCTGGGTGTTAGGGGATTCATATGCGCGGTAGTCATGTGATGGACATGTCAAGAGGAAGATAACACCTGCGCTGCACTTGAGGGGCTTATTGAAGGGACGCCGAAAAAAAAAAGTGTAGGAGGTCGGTATGTCGGGATAATGAGAGTAAGGAGGATTATTCAACCGACCACTTGTATCAGTGAAGAGCAAGAAGGAAGGAAGAGTGGAGGTTATGTTCCTGAAGTTACAACCAATAGCGCAAAAGAGCAAGTTTATTAGATGTATGCGCCTGCAGGGCAATAACGTAATATACCTCTGACGTTGAGTAGCTCGGTTCTCGTGAGAAGCGCGATCAATAGATAACCATGTCCTCTGGCTTGGGAGTGCTTGAAGGCTGTTGGAGAAGAATCTTACCTAGGAGGTGGGCGAATTCAGTGGTCTAGGGGAATGCAAAGGTGTACTGGGACATCCCTCGTTCTCTTGGTTGGATCTGAGGTATAGTAGATAAGTTCCTGGGTCTTTGGGTGACGCTTGCGGCTTGGCTGTAGGTAGGAGCATTTGGGCTATATGGTACCTGAAACAAGAATGTCTCTAGAGGGTGTATTGGCCGTATGAGGTCCATTTTGGAGATAATGTTTGGGCTTTTTGTGGAGAGTCATAGCGTATGATGTGGGGTGTCCTACATTTCATGGACTGTCTGATGTGGCAAAGAGTGCGATGCATATTGTACATACCCTTAAAGCATTAATAAAAATGTGCTGGGGGGGAAGGGGGGGTCCCCATGAAGAGGCTGGATCTAGGA